AATGAATTGCCTGATAAAAAGGATTACCTTGATAGGGTAAATCATAAAGATTTAATGCTTTATTCATTATTATATTTAATAGAATTAAACTATTTCTAAAAGTATCAAAAACTTTTGTGCATCATACACTAAAATATAAAAAAAGATAAGCTAATTAAGCTATTGGGTTCATACCCCACTTATAAAGGTTATAATCCTTTTCTTTTTAATCAAAAAAATTTCTAATAATATTTTTTTAATCATATTAATTTTTGGGTCATTAATTACTATTTCAGCTAATTCTTGACTTGGTGCTTGAATAGGGTTAGAAATTAATTTACTTTCATTTATCCCCCTAATAAATGAAGGTAAAAAAAATTTAATAACTTCTGAAAGAAGCCTAAAATATTTTTTAACTCAAGCTTTTGCTTCATCTATTTTATTATTTGCTATTATTTTAATAATAATGTCATTTAATTTAAATTGAATTAATAACAATTTTTATGAATTATTAATTTTATCAACATTATTATTAAAAAATGGAGCAGCACCTTTCCATTTTTGATTTCCAGGAGTTATAGAAGGATTAAGCTGAATTAATGGTTTAATTCTTATAACTTGACAAAAAATTGCTCCTTTAATATTAATTTCTTATAATATCAACTATAATTTTTTTTTAGTAGCTATTATTTTATCAATAATTATTGGAGCATTAGGAGGATTAAATCAAACATCTTTACGTAAATTAATAGCTTTTTCTTCCATTAATCACTTAGGTTGAATATTAATAGCAATAATAAACAATGAATTATTATGATTAGTTTATTTTATGTTTTATTTTTTTCTTTCAATATCAATTGTATTAATATTTAATAATCTTAAATTATTTCATTTTAATCAAATTTTTAATCTATCAATTATAAATCCTGTAATCAAATTTTTCTTATTTTTAAATTTATTATCATTAGGAGGATTACCTCCATTTTTAGGATTTTTACCTAAATGATTAGTTATCCAAAATTTAGTAGAAACACATCAATTATTTTTATTATTTATTTCTGTTTGTTTAACATTGATCACTTTATATTATTATTTGCGAATATCTTATAGTATTTACATGTTAAATTTTAATAAGAACTCTTGAATATTAATTGATAGATTCAACAATAAAAATATAACTTTTATTTTAACTATAAATTTTTTTTCTATTATAGGATTAATAATTATTTCATTAATTTACTTAATTTTATAATAAGAATTTAAGTTAACTAAACTAATAGCCTTCAAAGCTGAAAATATTTGTATTACCCTTTTAATTCTTAAACTTTAATAATTAAAAAATTATTCCTTCAGAATTGCAGTCTAATATCATTATTGAATATAAAGTTTGATTAAAAAGAATTATTCTTATATATAAATTTACAATTTATCGCCTAAACTTCAGCCATTTAATCGCGACAATGACTATTTTCTACAAATCATAAAGATATTGGAACATTATACTTTATTTTCGGAGCTTGAGCTGGAATAATTGGTACTTCTTTAAGTATTCTTATTCGAGCAGAATTAAGTCAACCTGGAGTATTTATTGGAAATGATCAAATTTATAATGTTATTGTAACTGCTCATGCTTTTATTATAATTTTCTTTATAGTTATACCTATTATAATTGGAGGATTTGGAAATTGATTAGTACCTTTAATGTTAGGTGCTCCTGATATAGCTTTCCCTCGAATAAATAATATAAGTTTTTGAATACTACCTCCTTCATTAACTTTACTACTTTCAAGTAGTATAGTAGAAAATGGAGCTGGGACTGGATGAACAGTTTACCCCCCTCTTTCATCTGGAACAGCCCATGCTGGAGCTTCAGTAGACTTAGCTATTTTTTCTTTACACTTAGCTGGAATTTCATCTATTTTAGGAGCTGTAAATTTTATTACAACAGTAATTAATATACGATCATCAGGAATTACACTTGATCGAATACCTTTATTTGTTTGATCAGTAGTAATTACTGCTGTACTTTTACTTCTTTCATTACCTGTATTAGCCGGTGCTATTACTATATTATTAACTGATCGAAATTTAAATACTTCATTCTTTGACCCAATTGGAGGAGGAGACCCAATTTTATATCAACATTTATTTTGATTCTTTGGACATCCAGAAGTTTACATTTTAATTTTACCAGGATTTGGTATAATTTCTCATATTATTACTCAAGAAAGTGGTAAAAAGGAAACATTTGGAACATTAGGAATAATTTATGCTATGTTAGCAATTGGTTTATTAGGATTTATTGTATGAGCTCATCATATGTTTACTGTTGGAATAGACGTAGATACTCGAGCTTATTTTACTTCAGCTACAATAATTATTGCTGTACCTACAGGAATTAAAATTTTTAGTTGATTAGCTACTCTACATGGTACACAATTAAATTATACTCCTGCTTTATTATGATCATTAGGATTTGTATTTTTATTTACTGTTGGAGGATTAACAGGAGTTGTATTAGCTAATTCATCTATTGATATTGTTCTTCATGATACATATTATGTAGTTGCTCACTTCCATTATGTATTATCAATAGGAGCTGTATTTGCTATTATAGCGGGATTTGTTCACTGATATCCTTTATTAACAGGATTAGTAATAAACCCAACATGATTAAAGATTCAATTTACTATTATATTTATTGGAGTAAATTTAACATTTTTCCCTCAACATTTCTTAGGATTAGCAGGTATACCACGACGATATTCTGATTTTCCTGATAGTTATTTAACATGAAATATTGTATCATCTTTAGGTAGAACAATTTCATTATTTGGAATTGTATTCTTCTTATTTATTATTTGAGAAAGTATAATTTCTCAACGAACTCCTTCATTCCCTATACAATTATCATCATCAATTGAATGATATCATACTCTTCCACCTGCAGAACATACTTATGCAGAACTTCCATTATTATCATCTAATTTCTAATATGGCAGATTAGTGCGATGAATTTAAGCTTCATATATAAAGAATTTTATCTTTTGTTAGAATAACTAATGGCAACCTGAGCAAATTTAGGATTACAAAATAGTTCTTCTCCTTTAATAGAACAATTAAACTTTTTTCATGATCATACAGTATTAATTTTAATTATAATTACAGTACTAATTGCATATGTAATATTTATATTATTTTTTAATAAATTTACTAATCGATATTTATTACATGGACAAACTATTGAAATTATTTGAACAATTTTACCAGCAATTATTTTAATATTTATTGCTTTCCCTTCATTACGACTATTATATTTATTAGATGAAATTAATTCCCCTTTAATTACTTTAAAGGCTATTGGTCATCAATGATATTGAAGTTATGAATATTCAAATTTTATAAATTTAGAATTTGATTCATATATAATTCCAACAAATGAATTAGATATTAATGGATTCCGATTATTAGATGTTGATAATCGAATTATTTTACCTTTAAATAATCAAATTCGAATTTTAGTAACTGCTACTGATGTTCTTCATTCATGAACAGTACCTTCATTAGGTGTAAAAATTGATGCTACACCAGGACGATTAAATCAAACTAATTTTTTAATTAATCAATCTGGACTTTTCTTTGGACAATGTTCTGAAATTTGTGGAGCAAATCATAGTTTTATACCTATTGTTATTGAAAGAATTCCAATAAATTATTTTATTAAATGAGTTTCTTCTCAATTAAATTCATTAGATGACTGAAAGCAAGTACTGGTCTCTTAAACCATTATATAGTAAATTAGCACTTACTTCTAATGATTTATTTTTGTAAAAAATTAGTTTAGCCAAAAACATTAGTATGTCAAACTGAAAACATTAGATTTTCTAATATTTTTTAATTCCACAAATAGCCCCTATTAGATGATTAACTTTATTTTTAGTTTTTTCTATTACATTAGTAATTTTTAATGTAAAAAATTACTTTTGTGTTTCATATTCATCAAATCAAACAGCCCAAAATATTAATATTAAATCTTTTAAAATAAATTGAAAATGATAACAAATTTATTTTCTGTATTTGACCCTTCAACAACTATTTTCAATTTATCATTAAATTGACTAAGTACTTTTCTTGGATTATTAATTATCCCAACATCATATTGATTAATACCTAATCGATTTCAAATTATCTGAAATAATATTTTAATTACTTTACACAAGGAATTTAAAACATTATTAGGACCTAATGGGCATAATGGAAGAACATTAATATTTATTTCATTATTTTCTTTAATTATGTTTAATAATTTTTTAGGGTTATTCCCATATATTTTTACTAGTACTAGTCATTTAACTTTAACTTTAACTTTAGCTTTCCCTTTATGATTAAGTTTTATGTTATATGGATGAATTTGTCATACACAACATATATTTGCTCATTTAGTACCACAAGGAACTCCTCCTGTTTTAATACCTTTTATAGTATGTATTGAAACAATTAGTAACGTAATTCGACCTGGAACATTAGCTGTTCGATTAACAGCAAATATAATTGCTGGACATTTATTAATAACTTTATTAGGAAATACTGGACCAATATCAACATCTTATATTATCCTTTCATTAATTTTAGTAACTCAAATTGCTCTTTTAGTATTAGAATCTGCTGTTGCAATTATTCAATCTTATGTATTTGCAGTTTTAAGAACACTTTATTCTAGTGAAGTAAATTAATGTCAACACATGCAAATCACCCCTTTCATTTAGTAGATTATAGTCCATGACCTCTTACTGGAGCTATTGGAGCTATAACAACTGTTACTGGACTTGTTCAATGATTTCACCAATATGATTTAACATTATTTACTTTAGGAAATATTATTACTTTATTAACTATATATCAATGATGACGAGATATTTCTCGAGAAGGAACTTTTCAAGGATTACATACTTTACCAGTTACTTTAGGATTACGATGAGGAATAATTTTATTTATTGTTTCAGAAATTTTCTTTTTCATTTCATTTTTCTGAGCTTTTTTTCATAGTAGTCTTTCACCAACAATTGAATTAGGTATAACTTGACCACCTGTTGGAATTATTGCATTTAATCCATTTCAAATTCCTCTTTTAAATACTGCTATTTTATTAGCTTCAGGAGTTACTGTTACATGAGCTCATCATAGTCTTATAGAAAATAATCATACTCAAGCTACTCAAAGTTTATTTTTTACAGTTTTATTAGGAATTTATTTTTCTATTCTTCAAGCATATGAATATATTGAAGCTTCATTTACAATTGCTGATAGTGTATATGGATCAACATTTTTTATAGCAACTGGATTCCATGGACTTCACGTATTAATTGGAACATCTTTTTTATTAGTATGTTTATTTCGACATATTAATTATCATTTTTCAAAAAGTCATCACTTCGGATTTGAAGCTGCAGCTTGATATTGACACTTTGTTGATGTAGTTTGATTATTTTTATATATTTCAATTTACTGATGAGGTAGATAATTTATAAAGTATATGTTTGTATATATGACTTCCAATCATAAGGACTAAATAATTTTAGTATAAATAATTTTAATTTTATTAATTATAAGTTGTATTATTTTTATTATTACTATTATTGTAATAATATTAGCTACTTTTTTATCAAAAAAAACTATTATTGATCGAGAAAAAAGTTCTCCCTTTGAATGTGGATTTGATCCTATAAATTATTCTCGTTTACCTTTTTCTCTTCGATTTTTTTTAATTGCTATTATTTTTTTAATTTTTGATGTAGAAATTGCTTTAATTTTACCAATAATTTTAATTATTAAATCATCAAATTTATTAAATTGATCAATCACTAGCTTATTTTTTATTTTCATTTTATTAATTGGATTATATCATGAATGAAATCAAGGAGCTTTAGAATGAAATAATTAAATATGAAGCGATATATTGCAATTAGTTTCGGCCTAATCTTAGGTGAAATTCACCCATATTTTGGGATAATAGTTAACTATAACATTTAATTTGCATTTAAAAAGTATTGATTTTATCAATTTATCTTATTAATTGAAACCAAAAAGAGGTATATTACTGTTAATAATATCATTGAATATTTATATTCCAATTAAATAAAGAAATATAAATGGAATTAAACCATTAAAGATAAAAGTTAGCAGCTTTTTCTTGATCAACATATTTCTATTTATATAGTTTAATTAAAACATTACATTTTCACTGTAAAAATAAAAATTTATTTTTTATAAATATTTAAAAATTACAATAATTTCCCTAACATCTTCAGTGTCATGCTCTAAATATAAGCTATTTAAATTTAAATTAAAAATATACTCATTAAAACTAATACAATTACTCATAATAAATAACTTAATAAATAAATTTTTAAATTATTATTTTGAAATTCTTGAACATATAAAGAATAATTCTTTAACTGATTATATAATATTTGACCTCCAAAAAATTCACTTCATCCTTGATCAAAACTTTTATAACTATATAATCCTAAATTTATTGGAAACTTAATTACACCTAAAGTAGAAATAATTGGTATAAATCATATACCACCAGCAAAACTACTTAAACCATAATTTATTAAAGATTTATTATAAAAAAATAAAGAAATATTACTTATTAAATACCCTGAAAATCCACCTAAAATACAAACAATTAAAGTTAATATTTTTATATCAAAAGGTAAACAAATTATATCTGGATTAAAAAATATTAATCAATTTAATATACTTCCTCCAATAATTGCTATTACTATTAAAAAAAAAATTCTAAAACTTATTGTTCAACCCTTATCATTTAATATATTTAAAGAAGTTATATTAAAATCACCTGTTATTGAATAATAAACTAATCGAAAAGAATAACATACTGTCAAGCCAGTAGAAAAAAAAAAAAGAAAAAAAGAAAAAAAATTAATATAAGATAACATAACTACTTCTAAAATTAAATCCTTTGAGTAAAATCCCGCTAAAAAAGGTATTCCACATAAAGCTAAATTAGCAATATTAAAACAACTACATGTTAATGGTATTCTTATTCTTAATCTTCCTATAAATCGAATATCTTGTGCATTTTTTGTATTATGAATAATAACTCCTGCACATATAAATAATAATGCCTTAAATAAGGCATGAGTTAATAAATGAAAAAAAGCTAACTTATAAAATCCAATAGATAAAATTCTTATTATTAAACCTAACTGACTTAAAGTTGATAAAGCAATAATTTTTTTTAAATCAAATTCAAAATTAGCTCCTAATCCAGCTATAAATATTGTTAACCCTGAGATTAATAATAAAAATTGTCCTATAAAAGAATCAACTAATAAAATATTAAATCGAATTAATAAATATACACCTGCTGTTACTAAAGTAGATGAATGTACTAATGCAGAAACAGGTGTAGGGGCAGCTATAGCTGCAGGTAATCAAGAAGAAAATGGAATTTGAGCTCTTTTAGTTATAGCAGCTAATATAACTAATGAACCAATAACTATTATTTCAAAACTTTTATTTATTATATCTAAATAAAAAATATAATTTCAACTTCCATAGTTTAATATTCAAGCAATTGCTAATAATAAAGCTACATCTCCAATTCGATTAGATAAAGCAGTTAATATTCCAGCATTATAAGATTTTACATTTTGAAAATAAATAACTAAACAATAAGAAACTAATCCTAAACCATCTCATCCTAATAAAATTCTAATTAAATTTGGTCTAATAATTAACATTATTATTGATAAAACAAATATTAAAACTAATAAAATAAATCGATTAACATTAAAATCTTCTGCTATATATTGATTACTATAAAAAATTACTAATGAAGAAATTAATAAAACAAATGATATAAATATTAATCTTATTCAATCAAATAAAAAAGTTATTACAATAGATATACTATGTAATGAAACAACTTCTCATTCAATAAAATAAACTAAATCATTAAATAAAAATTTCAAACTAAAAAAAAATAAAGAAATTCTAATAAAAATTAAAATATAAAAACTATTTTTACAATAATTAACTAAGTTATTCACGATCTAAAATGAAAAATTTCATATCATTGACACCACAAATCAATATTTTTATTAAACTATTTAAATTAAATTCATAACATACAAAAGTTTCTCTTTATAATTAATAAATTTAAAGGTAATCAATGTAATATTAATAATAAATATTCACGTGTAACTCCTGAAGAAAAAAAATATGTACCTGAATAAACCTTTCCATGTTGACTATAAGCAAATAAATATAATGTATAAGCAGCTCTAAAAAAAGATAATAAAGCTAATCTAATTATTGTTAATCAAGATCATCTAACAATTCTATTTAATAAAGAAATTTCCCCTAATAAATTTAATGTGGGAGGAGCAGCTATATTTCCTGAACATAATAAAAATCATCATAAAGCTATTCTAGGTATAAAATTTAATATACCCTTATTAATTAATAAACTTCGACTTCCTATTCGTTCATAAGAAATATTTGCTAAACAAAATAAACCTGATGAACATAACCCATGAGCTAATATTAAAGTATAAGATCCTCTTAATCCTCAATATGTTATAGTTAATAACCCACTTAAAACAATTCCTATATGAGCAACTGAAGAATATGCAATTAATGCCTTTAAATCTATTTGTCGTAAACAAATTAAACTAACTAATACCCCACCAATTAAACTAATTCTAATTCAAATATAATTAAATTTTATTCCTATAATTTGTAATAATGAGAATACTCGTAATAATCCATATCCTCCTAACTTTAATAAAATTCCCGCTAAAATTATAGATCCTGAAACAGGAGCTTCTACATGAGCCTTTGGTAATCATAAGTGAACTAAAAATATTGGTATTTTTACTAAAAAAGCAAATACTATACATAAATATAAAAATTCTAAATTATATAACTTACAATAATTTAAAAGTATAATATTTATTGTAAAATCATTATTTTTAATATAAAAAATTCCAATTAATAAAGGTAAAGAAGCTAACAATGTATAAAATAATAAATAAACTCCAGCTTGTAATCGTTCAGGCTGATATCCTCAACCTAAAATTAAAAATAAAGTAGGAATTAAACTACTTTCAAAAAATAAATAAAATATAAATAAACTTATTGAACTAAATGTTAAAATTAATATTAATAGTAAAAATAAAATTATAAATAAAAATAAATTAGTATAATTATTTAAACGTACAACACTTTCTCTTGCTATTAATATTAAAGCACAAATTCAAAAACTTAATAAAATTAATCCATATGATACTATATCTATTCCAAAATAATAAGAAATATTACAAAAATAATATATAGAACTAATTTTAATTATAAATAAAAAAGCCCCTAAAAAAAGTAAATTTTGAACCATTCAATAAATATTTTTATAAAATATAAAAACATTTATAAATAAAATTATAAAAATAAACTTTAACATTGTAAAATTGAAAAACTTTGAAAATAATCATTACCATGAGTACGAATTATAGAAACTAAAATTGATAAACCTAGAACTCCTTCACATACACAAAAAGTTAAAAAAAACATTCTAAAATATCCTTCATAATTTATAAAATTTAATATAAAAAATAATAATATAAATAATATTAATACTATAAATTCTAAACTTAATAAAGTACATAATAAATGTTTTCGAGTTGAAATAAAAACAATACATCCAAATATAAATATAATAATTATAAAATAATATAATAAAAAATTTGACATTAATTGTTTTAATAGTTTAACAAAAACATTAGTCTTGTAAACTAAAAATAAAAATTATTTTTTTTAAAACTTCAAGAAAAAAGAAATCTCTTTGTCACTAACTCCCAAAGTTAATATTTTAAATAAACTATTTCTTGATATTATAATAATTATATTCTTATGTTTTATTACTAGTTTTATTTTTATACAAATAAAGCACCCATTAGCTATAGGATTAATGTTATTAATTCAAACATTTTTAACATGTTTAATAACTGGAATTTATTCAAAAACTTTTTGATTTTCTTATGTATTATTTTTAATTTTTATAGGAGGAATATTAGTTTTATTTATTTATGTTACTTCTTTATCTTCAAATGAAATATTTTCTATGTCATTTAAATTAACTTTTATTTCAATTATAATAATTTTTTTATTTGTTGTAATTTCATACTTTTTTGATAATACATTAATAGAAAATTTTATTAAAAATAATGAAAGAATTCAATTATTTAATAAAAATAATTTATTTTATGAAAATTTTTTATCTTTAAATAAAATATATAATTTTCCTACTAATTTAATTACTTTATTATTAATTAATTATTTATTTTTAACTTTATTAGTAACTGTAAAAATTACTAAAAAAAATTATGGGCCTTTACGACCTATAAACTAATGAATAAACCATTACGAAAAAGACACCCTTTATTTAGAATTGCTAATAATGCTTTAGTAGACTTACCAGCTCCATCAAATATTTCTGCCTGATGAAATTTCGGATCTTTACTAGGACTTTGCTTAGTAATCCAAATTGTTACAGGATTATTTTTAGCTATACATTATACTGCTGATATTGAAACAGCATTTAATAGTGTAAATCATATTTATCGAGATGTTAATAATGGATGATTTTTACGAATTTGTCATGCCAATGGAGCATCATTTTTTTTTGCTTGTTTATTTACTCATGTAGGACGAGGAGTATATTATAATTCTTACTTATATGTTCCAACATGAATAGTTGGAGTAATTATTCTATTTATAGTAATAGCAACTGGTTTTTTAGGTTATGTTCTTCCATGAGGACAAATATCTTTTTGAGGAGCCACAGTAATTACTAATCTTTTATCAGCTGTTCCATATTTAGGAACTGATTTAGTTCAATGAATTTGAGGAGGATTTGCAGTTGATAATGCTACATTAACACGATTTTTTACATTTCATTTTGTTCTTCCATTTATTATTGCTGCATTAACAATAATTCATTTATTATTCTTACATCAAACAGGATCTAATAATCCACTTGGACTTAATAGAAATGTAGATAAAATTCCATTTCATCCTTATTTTATTTATAAGGATATTGTAGGTTTTATTATTTTTATTTGAATTTTAATTGGATTTATTTGAAAATTTAATTATTTATTAATAGATCCTGAAAATTTTATTCCAGCTAATCCTTTAGTTACTCCTGTTCACATTCAACCTGAATGATACTTTTTATTTGCTTATGCTATTCTTCGATCAATTCCTAATAAGTTAGGGGGAGTAATTGCTTTAGTTTTATCAATTGCAATTTTAATAATTCTTCCATTTACTCATACAAGTAAATTCCGAGGTTTACAATTTTATCCATTAAATCAAATTTTATTTTGAAATATAGTAATTGTTGCTTCTCTATTAACATGAATTGGAGCTCGACCAGTAGAAGATCCATATGTATTAACAGGTCAAATTTTAACTGTTTTATACTTTTCTTATTTTTTAATTAATCCTTTATTATCAAAGTATTGAGATAAGTTATTAAATTAAATTAATAAGCTTTTATAGTGTATGTCTTGAAAACATAAGAAAGAAGTAAAATCTTCTATTAATTTTAATACTAAAAAAAGTTCATTAAAATAATAAAGATAAAATAACCAACTTTACCCCAATAAAAAAAAATAAATAATTTAAAGATATAGGTAAAAAACTTTTTCAAGCTAAATACATTAATTTATCATATCGAAATCGAGGTAATGTCCCACGAACTCAAATAAATAAAAAAGAAATTATAGTTAACTTAAAAAAAAATAATAAACTATAAATATCTCTTCCTAAAAATATTACACTAAATAGTATACTTATAAATAAAATACTAGAATACTCAGCTAAAAAAATTAAAGCAAATCCCCCTCTTCTATATTCTACATTAAATCCTGATACTAATTCAGATTCACCTTCAGCAAAATCAAAAGGAGTACGATTAGTTTCTGCTAAACAAGAAGCAAATCACACTAAACCTAAAGGAAAACAAAATAAAATAAATCAAGTATATTTTTGAAATAAATAAAAATTTAAAAAATTATAATCTCCAATTAGAAAAATAAAACTTAATAAAATTAAAGCTAAACTTACTTCATAAGAAATAGTTTGAGCAACAGCTCGTAATCCTCCCAATAAAGCATAATTTGAATTAGAAGATCAACCAGCTACTATTACAGTATAAACTCCTAAACTAGTAATACATAAAAAAAATAGTACCCCTAAATTAAATGAATATAATTTAATTAAATAAGGAATACATATTCAAATTAATAAAGATAAAAATAAAGAAAAAATAGGAGAAAAATAATAAAAAATATAATTAGATAATAAAGGATAAGTTTGTTCCTTAGTAAATAATTTCACAGCATCTCTAAAAGGTTGTAACAACCCTATAAATCCTACCTTATTAGGACCCTTTCGAATTTGAATATAACCTAAAACTTTACGTTCTAATAAAGTTAAAAAAGCAACTCCCACTATAACACAAATTACTAATAATAAGCTTCCAATTAATGATAATAATAAATCTATATAAAACAATACTATTTATAATTATTAAATTATATTTATAAATTCTAAATTTATTGCACTAATCTGCCAAAATAGTTATCTAATATTAATATTAATCATATTATTAAAATCTATATTTTTTATATTAGGTCCTTTCGTACTATAATATAATAATTAATTAAGGATAGAAACCAACCTGGCTTACGCCGGTTTGAACTCAGATCATGTAAGAATTCAAAGGTCGAACAGACCTAAACTTTAAACTTCTACACCTAAAAATAACTCTTAATCCAACATCGAGGTCGCAATCTTTTTTGTCGATATGAACTCTAAAAAAAAATTACGCTGTTATCCCTAAGGTAACTTAAATTTTTAATCAATAAAACTGGATCATTTATTCATATATTAATGTTAATAAATTTTAAAAGTTTTTTAAATTTTAATATCACCCCAATAAAATTTTTTATTAAATTATAAATTTTAAAATTCTTTTTAATTTATAAATAACAAAAATAAAGATCTATAGGGTCTTCTCGTCCTTTAATTTTATTTTAACTTTTTAATTAAAAAATAAAATTCTATATAATTTTAAAAAAGACAGTATATATCTTATTCAACCATTCATACAAGCCTCCAATTAAAAAACTAATGATTATGCTACCTTCGCACAGTCAAGATACTGCGGCCCTTTAATTTATATCAGTGGGCAGGTTAGACTTTAAATTTAATTCAAAAAGACATGTTTTTGATAAACAGGTGAATATATATTTTGCCGAATTCCTTATTTAAACCTTTCATAAATAATTATTTATAAAAATTTTATATACTAATTTTATCATAATTTATAAATTTTTATTATTAAAATTTATATTTTAATAAATAATTTAATTTTATATTAAATAATTAAATTTTTAAAATAAATTATAACAAATTTATTAATAATAGCTATTTTTAAGCTTATATTTATTAAATAATTAATTTAAAATTTAAAAATTTATTTTAAAGCTAATCCCTTAAAATATTAATTTTATAAAATAAATTATTTAAAATAATTAAATAATTTAAATTTATAAATCTAAATTAAATTTATTTCTTAAAAAACTAGATATATTTTAAAACGATTAACATTTCATTTCTAATTATATATTAAAAATAATTATTCCACAGTAACTTTTATATATAATTAAATCTTTAAAATTCGAGAAAAATTAATATAATAATTTTTTATTTAATAAACCCTGATACACAAGGTACAATAAATTAAATTTTCTTTTAAAATAAAAATTTTTCAAATTATTTCAATTTTCTTTCACAATACAAATAAACTATAATTAAAATTATTTTTTCTTTATAAAATACTTAAACTTAAAATTTTAAAATTATTTTTATTAAATAAATTAAATAAATAAATAAAATTAATAAATAAAATCTATTCAATTTAAATTGATTTGCACAAATTTCTTTTCAATGTAAATGAAATACTTTACTAATTAAGCTTTAAATTGTCTTTCTAGATACACTTTCCAGTACATCTACTATGTTACAACTTATCTTATTTTAAAAATAAGAACGATGGGCGATATGTGCATATTTTAGAGCTAAAATCATATAAATAATCTATTTTATATTACTTTCAAATCCACTTTCAAATTTTTATTTCAAAAAATTATCCATATTAAATAAATTTATTGTAATCCATCTCTACTTAAACATAAACTGCACCTTGACCTGACATATTATTTTATTAAATATTAAGAAAATTTTATCTTATAATATATTCTGATGACGGCGATATACAAATTAAACAAATTTAAGTAAGGTTCAATGTGGACTATCAATTACAGGACAGATTCCTCTGAATAGACTAAAATACCGCCAAATTTTTTAAATTTTAAGAATATAACTAATACTACTTTAGTATGCTCATATTTATTTTTAATAATAGGGTATCTAATCCTAGTTTATTATAAAAAGTTTATAGCTTAAATTATTTTTTAAATTAATAATAAATAAATTTAAAAATTTCACCTAATAAATTTATATTTATATTAAATTTTGATCAATTTAACTACTACTAAAAATTTTTATTTGTATTATTTGTATAACCGCGGTAGCTGGCACAAATTTTACCAATACTATATATTATTACTAATACAAAATTTCTTTTTTATATTAATATCAATCACTGCGAATAAAATTATTAAATAATTTTTTAAAAATTAAATAAATTCACACAAAAATTTACATGTAAAATAAAATAATAATAAAAATATTAACCAAAATAAAATAATGTATTTTATAATATAATAAAAATAAATAATTAAATCTAAAGTTTAATAAAAATTGTTTAATTTAAATATATAAATAATAATTAAATTTATATATCAATTATTAAATTAGAATTAATAATAGTATATTCCTCCCCAAAACTCAAAAAAAAACCCCCATTTTTTTTTGTAAATATTTTTAAATATAATCCCCATTTTATATTTTAAAAATATTTTTCTTTTTATTATATAAAAATTTTTTTATAAATTTTATTTAATTTTATTATATAAAAATCATTATATTTATATAAATAAATAAATTTTATAATTAATATAAAATAATTTATAGATTAATAATATTTAGTAGACCCTATTCTTTTTTTTTTTTTTTATTATATAAATATTTATATTATATATATTTATTTATCTATATATATATATATATAATAAATTTTTATATATATACCTTATTTATATATAACTATCAGTATTTTATAGTAAATATTAATATATTAATTATTTTTTTTTTAAGTTAATTTTAGGACCCTTAGGCCTATAGATACCTCACTATTATTCTTATAAGAACCATAATTAATCTCTCTATTTTTATTTAATATAATATATTTATATATATATAGATATATTACTAAATTTATATATTAATAAATGTTTATATAATATATAAATATTTATATTATAAGGCATTTTTTTTTGGACCATTCTTTTTAAAATGACATAAAAAAAA